GTCAATTCTCCGTGAAAATCTCGGATGACGGTCACTGCTCATAATTCCCGTAGTTCGGGTCGGGTATAGATCTCGTGAGAGGATTCGACGGGCGTCGACTGTCAGGAGAGGAAGGATCGACAGACCCCTTCGCGGAGGGGCGGAGTTGCTGCTGACGGCTCATCAATCCCCTGGTAAATTGAGAAAGCCAGTTTCTTCCTCTCCCTCTGGTCGGAACACATTTGAAAAGGTGCGGTACAGGCGCCCCTTTTCATCTTCCCTTCGAGCGACGAGCATTTGCAAGCATCACTCTCACCCCGGACGTCGGTGCGGAGCCCCTTTCACCACGGGCTGTCGACACATCCCTTTCAGAATGTCCTAACGGAAATCGGCATCTGGGACTCTCTCAATCGATTCTGGGGTTCCTTCTTTTCTTTCGGACAGCGATCGGGAAGGGTAAGCCGTGAGGTCGACGGGCTCACCACTTTCTTTGATCTCCACGATGACCGAGGTATCCGACGCGAAAGGTGTGCTTGCCGACGGTCGATGAAAGCTCGCTTGCCACTTCGTCGAGTTCAATGCGTCTGAGTATAGAAGTCTTCCCCCGACGAAGCATTCCATTCCATCCGAAGCCAGTGGGATTCCATTCCGTCACTTGTCCCCCGAGGGGAAAGATCCACTTCATTGGTAAGAGAAGCATTGCCCACGACGAGGCTCAGGCCGAGTAGTGTCAGACTAAAGAGTAGTGTCAGGCTCGACATCCCCCTATACAACGACGATCTTTTTACAAAGACCAGCGTGGCGTGCGTGCCTCAGAAATCCCCCTGACAGATAAATGCGGGAATAAAATGCGTTGGCTGATCAGAAGGCATTTCCATGACTGGCCAACCATCGTCGTCTTGTCCGATTTCATCAAATATGCTGACGGGATGCCTGGCCTGCCAAAAACATGGACCAGTGCAGCATCACAAGTCGACGTTTTTGGCGCATAGGCAGAAGAAAGATCGTTCGACACTTCTCGGTGGTAAAGCAAAGACGAATCAGCCTCAGCAGAAGCATAGGCTGGAAAGGAGTACGAACGAGCTTCGATTTTTTCCTCATCAACCGAACGACGGTAGCAACTCGACACTCGTAACTACAACTCAGGAAAAAGAGTAGACGCAGCATATCTCGAAGAGATTGACATAGAACGTCATGAACTCCGTCGCGCTTTCCTGCTTGCTTTCCAACTCGAACGGCCAGGGGTTCTATTGCCTACCACACCGTCGGAGCCCTCCTGGTTCCGGCCAGGGGCGCTACCTCCATGCTTCTACCACAACAGCCTTCCTCGGAGGAAGAAGGAAAGGAACAGGGCACGCTCGGGCTGTCGATTCGTCTATTTACTTTCACAAGTAGAGAGTCTCATGTCAGATTGTGACGGCTACCAGACCTCTCTAGGACTTCAACACCTTCCCTTCATGAATTGATTCACGAGACTGCCTTCACTGCCCTACCTCTTTTCTTTCTTCTCCGAATTGGAGAACGAAAGGCTTTCCTCTTTCCTCTCGACGCACAGGGGACTGGGAACACTCAACCACATCTCTTCCCCTCGGGCCGGCGTGGCTCTCTTTCTCTTTAGCATGTCTTTTTTTCTTCCGATCCCCATGGTCCGGAGGCTCTCTGTTGCTCTCCTCTATGGGTTGTGTTCTTTCTTTGGCCTGTAGGTGTGTTCCGATCCCACTTCGCTTTAGGTCTCCAATGCGATTTTCGTTCCAGTCGACGACTCGACTTCTTTCTCTTGTTGATTGTTCTGCGGAAAGGGGGGATACTGCCCAGAGGCATTCTATTTCGTCGACTTTCCTCCGTGGAATGCCCTATATAAATGACGTCGACGTTACCGAGATTCCTACCCCCAGGCGTCGCTTCCACGCTTCCACGACTCTACTCTTTGTGCCTCCTATTTTTTGTCGATTGAGTACTGCCCGAGCCGAAGCGGACATTGGGCTTTTCCTGTCCTACCCTAGAGACACTAAATCGCCCCACTCATCTCTCTTTGCCCAGCAAACTGCAATAGGCTCGAAAGCGTCACGTGCTCCCGCGCGCACTTCCGTTTTCTTCGTAGGTCCCGACTCCGTCGCCTGCCTATCCGCATTCCCGGAATAAAGACATAGACGTTTGTTTGTGGCAGATCTGCCCAGCTCCTTCTCGGCTTGACGAACCTGTATCGCCGGTGACGAAGTGAGTTTATATCTCGACTCCTGACTCGGTCTAGCAAGGGAAAAAGGAAGTCATTCATACCATACGGACGGTGACGGGCCTATGACAGAGAATAAACCCCGTCGAAGGAGATGATTCTGGAAAAACCAGTTTCCCGGTCTCTCTTCTTTCGAGACGTCACCGCTCTGAGCTCGAACCCGAAGAAGGAAGTCTTTCTTTCGAAGGAAGGCCTTCCCGAAAACGGAGAGAGAGACCGACCCGGAAAACCTCTTCCCGGTATATATCGGACTTCCATTGTAGAGTCAGGATGCATACCTAAGACCAG